AAGAAATTTAGTCATTAGTAAAGCGGAAGTCAACAAAAGTACTACTGTGAAAAAATTAAAACCTCGAGCTCGAGGTCGAAGTTATCCCATAAAACGACCCACTTGTTCTATAACTATTGTATTGAAAAATATATCTTTCAATGAAGAAGAGTTTAAAAGATACCAATACAACATATTAGGCTTAAACAAACCTGGATGGATAACTAAAGAAAAGTACACAGATATGACGTGTTATGACATGTATAATAATGGGGGATTATGGGACAAAAAATAAATCCACTCGGTTTTAGACTTGGTGCAACCCAAGGGCATCATTCTATTTGGTTTGCACACCCCAAAAAATATTCAGAAGGTTTACAAGAAGATCAAAAAATACGAGATTGTATCAGGAATTATGTACAAAAAAACATGAGAATATTCTCTGGTGTTGAGGGAATTGCACGTATCGAGATTCAAAAAAGAATTGATCTTATTCAAGTGATAATCTTTATGGGATTCCCAAAGTTATTAATAGAAGGTGGGTCTCGAAAAATCGAAGAATTACGGATGAATGTACAAAAAGAATTAAATTCTGTGAACCGAAAACTCAACATTGCTATTACAAGAATAGGAAACCCTTATGGACACCCTAATATTCTTGCAGAATTTATAGCCGGACAATTAAAGAATAGAGTTTCATTTCGCAAAGCAATGAAAAAAGCTATTGAATTAACTGAACAGGCGGGTACAAAGGGAATTCAAGTACAAATTGCGGGGCGTATAGACGGAAAAGAAATTGCACGTGTCGAATGGATCCGAGAAGGGAGGGTTCCTCTACAAACCATTCGAGCTAAAATTGATTATTGTTGCTATACAGTTCGAACTATCTATGGGGTATTAGGCATAAAAATTTGGATATTTGTAGACGAGCAATAATAAGCCCTTACTCAACTTGTGTTTACGTTTTATTCAATGATAGACCAAGAAATGACAAATCGGTCTTTTTCGTTTAAATAAAAAATGAGCAATTCTATAAGGTTAAATAAAAATTAAATTAATCATTTGATATAATTGCTATGCTTAGTGTGCGACTCGTCGGTTTTTTTAAGGTTAGGATTAAAAACAAAAAGGATCAGCCCATACATAATCTCAACTAATAATTATAAAACTAATAACCAACTCATCGCTTCGCATTATCTGGATCTAAAAAACCAACCAGGCAAGATATGTTATATTGGCATATCATTGTAGCAACTGAAATCTTTTTTGCATAAAAAAAAAAAAAAACAATCCGATTATGAGTTGTGAAGCAATAAAAGTATGCGGATAAATGGAAGGGTGAAAGAAAGAGAGAAAAAGAATATGAATGATATATGATTCCAATATGTAATATGTAAGGTCTATGGGTCATCTCATAAAAGGTAGTGTAATAAAGCATCAAGACTGATGGATTCATAATTAGATGAATCTGTTCATAGAACAAAAAAGCCAAGAGCCCCGAGACAATAAAGACTGAGAAGATTGACTCAAGAACAAATTTTATTAAGGGCTCCATTGTAGAATTAAGACCTAACCATTAATCGAGAGGCGATGGGAACGAGGGAACCCGTGAATACATAATATTCTATTGAAAACGAATCCTAATAATTCATTGGGTAGGATGGCGGAAGGAACCCAAGACCAATCCATTTATTATGAGAGGTCGATTCATGGGCTAACTAACCCGAGAACCGAAACACATATAAAAAGAGTAAATATTCGCCCGCGAACGTTTCCATTTTATTAGATTTATAAATTTGGGTCGATCAAATATAATAATAGATAAAAAAAGAAAAGGCAAAACAAAATAAAGATTTGTTATAACCTTTTATAATAAAAGAAAAAATAACAAAACGAGATTATATTATCTATAACATTTTTTAGAAAACTATAATAAAAAAAAATTATTCTATTATTCTAGAATCTATAAATAGTTTAGTTTTCTATCAAAAGAAGATATACAAATTGCTAAAATTTCTAATAGATTGATTAAATGAAATCTCAAAGAATCCCATGATTCAATCTATTATTCAGTAAATAGATGTATATTTTTTTGAATCGTTTCATTCGCGAGGAGCTGGATGAGAAGAAACTCTCATGTCCGGTTCTGTAGTAGAGATGGAATTGAGAAACAACCATCAACTATAACCCCAAAAGAACCAGATTTCGTAAACACCACAGAGGAAGAATGAAAGGAATATCTTATCGAGGCAATCGTATTTGCTTCGGTAGATACGCTATTCAGGCACTTGAACCCGCTTGGATCACATCTAGACAAATCGAAGCGGGACGAAGGGCAATGACACGAAATGCACGACGCGGCGGAAAAATATGGGTACGTATATTTCCAGACAAACCCGTTACACTAAGACCCACAGAAACACGTATGGGTTCAGGGAAAGGATCCCCCGAATATTGGGTAGCTGTTGTTAAACCAGGTAGAATACTTTATGAAATGGGTGGAGTAGCAGAAAATATAGCCAGAAAAGCTATTTCAATAGCGGCGTCCAAAATGCCTATACGAACCCAATTCATTACTTCGGGATAGAAATGTAGAATCAAAGGAAAGCGGTCTTTGTTTGAGATGAAAAAAAACAATTGCAATTGCAGATTTCTTTTTTTTTTTTTTTTGACAAACAATATTTCTTTTTTTTTACTTCGCCCTTTGCATTGAAAGAAGAGATTCAAAAATAATATGATTCAACCTCAAACCCTTTTGAATGTAGCGGATAACAGCGGAGCCCGAGAATTGATGTGTATTCGAATCATAGGGGCTAGTAATCGACGATATGCTCATATTGGTGACGTTATTGTTGCTGTAATCAAGAAAGCCGTCCCAAATACACCTCTAGAAAGATCAGAAGTGATCAGAGCTGTAATTGTACGTACTTGTAAAGAACTCAAACGAGAAAACGGTATGATAATACGATATGATGACAATGCTGCGGTTGTTATTGATCAAGAAGGAAATCCAAAAGGAACTCGAATTTTTGGTGCGATTGCCCGAGAATTGAGACAGTTAAATTTCACTAAAATAATTTCATTAGCACCTGAAGTATTATAAGATGAGACCGTGAGATAGTTATAGTATTTGAATGAAATTAATTAGTAGATTGTGTATCACGCATATACCTTTAAAAATTCATAACTATTTAATAAAAAAAGCATGTTGATTAGATCAAAATTCAAAGTAACCAATAATTTTCGTTTATCATGGGTAAGGACACTATTGCTAACATAATAACCTCTATTCGCAATGCTGACATGAATAGAAAAGGAATGGTTCGAATACCATCTACTAACATCACCGAAAACATTGTTAAAATACTTTTACGAGAAGGTTTTATTGAAAACGTAAGGAAACATCGGGAAAGCAACAAGGATTTTTGGGTTTTAACCCTACGACATAGAAGAAACAGGAAAGGACCATATAAAACTATTTTAAATTTAAAACGGATCAGTCGACCTGGTCTACGAATCTATTCTAACTATCAACGAATTCCTAGAATTTTAGGCGGAATGGGCATTGTAATTCTTTCTACTTCTCGGGGTATAATGACAGACCGAGAAGCTCGACTACAGGGAATCGGCGGAGAAATTTTGTGTTATATATGGTAATCTTTATGATATTCGAATTATACACAGAACTTCCCTATTTGTAAAAAAAGGAGAGAAGAGGTGGGTTTCTAATATAACTCCTCCTTCATTAATTGATACTTTGGAAGGGGTTTCACCTGGAATGAAAGAACAAAAAAGGATTTATGAAGGTTTAATTACTGAATCACTTCCCAATGGTATTTGGGTTTGTTTAGATAATGGGGATCCAATTCTAGGTTACGTTTCAGGAAGGATTCGACATAGTTTTATACATATACTAGGCCATATAGAGTAAAAATTGCAGTAAGTTGTTACGATTCAACCAGAACCAGAGGGCGTAGAATTTAGAGACTACGAAACAAAGATTCGAATGATTAGGTGAAGTAGTCTTTTCACTTGCAATATTCTTTTTTTGTAGGGATACAATTCGAAATAGAAAATTTCAAGAAACTTATTTTCTTCCAATAAGTAGATTCGGAATTAAGGTAAGGAATGACAAATATGAAAATAAGGGCCTCCATTCGGAAAATTTGTGAAAAATGTCGACTGATCCGTAGGCGGAGACGCATTATGGTAATTTGTTCCAATCCGAGACATAAACAAAGACAAGGATAATCTTTATAAAAAAAGGACCCCTAAGGGCCACCCACGATATACACATAAAAATAAATAAAGGATCCGTTTTGACATGAAATGGATATATCCATATATCTCTGACTTAGATTTATGAGATGATAAAATATGGCAAAACCCATACCAAGAATCGGTTCACGTAGAAATGGACGTATTAGCTCACGTAAAAGTACGCGTAGAATACCAAAGGGCGTTATTCATGTTCAAGCAAGTTTCAACAATACAATTGTGACTGTTACAGATGTACGGGGTCGGGTAATTTCCTGGTCCTCCGCCGGTACTTGTGGATTCAAAGGTACAAGAAGAGGGACACCATTTGCCGCTCAAACCGCAGCAGGAAATGCTATTCGGGCAGTAGTGGATCAGGGTATGCAACGAGCAGAAGTCATGATAAAGGGCCCTGGTCTCGGAAGAGATGCAGCATTAAGAGCGATTCGTAGAAGCGGTATACTCTTAAGTTTCATACGGGATGTAACCCCTATGCCACATAATGGCTGTAGGCCCCCTAAAAAACGACGTGTGTAAAAATAAACATTGAAGAGAAATTTCAAGAGAAATAAATAATTCAATGATTTGATCAAAAAATATTACTATGGTTCGAGAGAAAATAAGAGTATCGACTCGGACACTAAAGTGGAAGTGTGTTGAATCAAGAGCAGACAGTAAGCGTCTTTATTATGGACGCTTTATTCTGTCTCCACTTATGAAGGGTCAAGCCGATACTATAGGCATTGCGATGCGAAAAGCTTTGC